TGAAAACAAGAATGCCAGTATAATAACTAGCACGAATGGTAGTGATTTAACTTCAAGTTCTAATGATCTCGAGGTAACTCAAAAATACAGGCATTTGTGGGTTCAATGCGAAAATTGTTATGGATTAAATTATAAGAAATTTTTTAAGCCAAAAATGTATATTTGTGAACAATGTGGATATCATTTGAAAATGAGTAGTTCAGATAGAATCGAGCTTTCGATTGATGCAGGTACTTGGGATCCTTTGGATGAAGACATGGTCTCTCTTGATCCCATTGAATTTCATTCGGAGGAGGAACCTTATAAAGAGCGCATTGATTCTTATCAAAGAAAGACAGGATTAACTGAGGCTGTTCAAACAGGCACAGGTCAACTAAACGGTATTCCTATAGCAATTGGGGTTATGGATTTTCAGTTTATGGGGGGTAGTATGGGATCCGTAGTAGGCGAGAAAATCACCCGGTTGGTCGAGTATGCTACCAATAAATTTCTACCTCTTATTTTAGTATGTGCTTCCGGAGGCGCACGGATGCAAGAAGGAAGTTTGAGTTTGATGCAAATGGCTAAAATATCTTCGGCTTTATATGATTATCAATCAAATAAAAAGTTATTCTATATATCAATCCTTACATCTCCTACTACTGGTGGGGTGACGGCTAGTTTTGGTATGTTGGGGGATATCATTATTGCTGAACCCAATGCCTACATTGCATTTGCGGGTAAACGGGTAATTGAACAAACATTGAATAAGACAGTACCTGAAGGTTCACAAGCGGCTGAATATTTATTCCATAAGGGCTTATTCGATACAATCGTACCACGTAATCTTTTAAAAGGCGTTCTGAATGAGTTATTTCAGCTCCACGCTTTCTTTCCTTCGACTAAAAATGGAATCAAGTAGACCTTTAAGGTCAATTATTTTTTTGTGGCGAACAAGCTGTTAGTTTATCAGACATATATTCCATGTAGAAAAATTAAATTCATAAGTACATTTTTTTAGTTCTACATTCCTTGCACTTATTATATATTCATTTATAGTATAATTATATACGACTTAAAATTAATAACGTTAAATCTATTTAAAAATATATAATATTAAGAATAACAGGTACAAATATTAAACCGAGGTACCCATTCTATGACAACTCTCAACTTACCATCTATTTTTGTGCCTTTAGTGGGCCTAGTATTTCCGGCAATTGCAATGGCTTCTTTATCTCTTCATGTTCAAAGAAACAAGATTTTTTAAACCCGATGCGACCCAATCTCAGCCATTTTTTTCAAGACTTAGATTAGACATGGATCATAAAATGGATATCCATTTAGTAGACTATCGTATAAGATGTGCCTTCTTCCGAACATGAATTAAATGTAACTGAAAGAGCTCTTATGCATGTGGAAATATGTTATATGTTTAAAATAATTTAATTATAGCTATTTTAAAATAGATCAGGATCCGCAGATCTCTGAAATGTAAAGTCAATGAAATGCATGTCACTATCTCTATCTATAGGAGATCATATAAAGGGGATACTAGTATTTTACATCTAGCCAATTCGATGAATTATGCCTAAAGGTTCCCATCAGAATAGTGCTAGTTGATGAGAGTTACTTCGGAAAAAGAATAAAGTCAAATTTTTGGGGGGTTATTCTCTCAATTTCAATAAAATGCAACCGGATCTAGTATGAGTTGGCGATCAGAACATATATGGATAGAACTTATAACGGGGTCTCGAAAAATAAGTAATTTCTGCTGGGCCTTTATCCTTTTTTTAGGTTCATTAGGATTCTTGTTGGTTGGAACGTCCAGTTATCTTGGTAGGAATTTGATATCTTTATTTCCGTCTCAGCAAATCATTTTTTTTCCACAAGGGCTCGTCATGTCTTTCTATGGCATCGCAGGTCTCTTTATTAGTTCCTATTTGTGGTGCACAATATCCTGGAATGTAGGTAGTGGTTATGATCAATTCGATAGAAAGGAAGGAATTGTGTGTATTTTTCGTTGGGGATTTCCTGGAAAAAATCGTCGCATCTTCCTTCGATTCTTTATGAAAGATGTTCAGTCCATCAGAATAGAAGTTAAAGAGGGTATTTATGCCCGGCGTGTCCTTTATATGGACATCCGAGGCCAGGGAGCTATTCCCTTGACTCGTACTGATGAGAATTTGACTCCACGCGAAATTGAACAAAAAGCTGCGGAATTAGCCTATTTCTTGCGTGTACCGATTGAAGTATTTTGAAATGAACTGAAAATTATTTCTCATCAGGAGGTAAAAAATAAAAAAATAATAGAGGCATCTCCTATATCAAAATATTCCATTTCGGGATTAGGTCCAATTTTTTTATATTTTGATAAATAAGGGAGTTAGCTCGTCTCGAAATACGGCATTACTTGAAAGGGCCTATTTGGGACATTCATCGAAAGGACACAAGACAATTGCTGCGAATTTTCTCGATTGAGATATCAGTTTGAGATATCAGTAAAAAAAATAAGATTTTTTCTTATTTCTTCATTCGAATTTGAGACGGACTCTTATTCTATTTGGATATTCTTTATATATTCAAGGACTAACCATAACCAATACATCACAAATAAAAAACAGTGAATAGATTCAAAGGAAAGATACCTTGTAATAGAACTCATTGCTTGATAGAAATATTGGATCGCATAGAGTTTACAAACGAGGTGGGTTCATTAAGAATTCACAGATGAAAAAAAATGGAAAAAAAGAAAGCATTCATTCCCCTTCTATATCTTGCATCTATAGTATTTTTGCCTGGGTGTATCTCTCTTTTATTTCATAAAAGTCTAGAATCCTGGGTTACTAATTGGTGGAATACTAGGCAATCCGAAACTTTCTTTAATATCATTCAAGAAAATAGTATTCTAGAACAATTCATAGAATTCGAGGAACTCTTCCTGTTGAACGAAATGATAAAGGAATATCCGGAGCCACATCTACAAAAGCTTAGTATAGGAATACACAAAGAAACAATCCAATTGATCAAGATGCACAATGAAGATCGTATCCATATGATTTTACACTTCTCGACAAATATAATCTGTTTCATTATTCTAAGCGGTTATTCTATTCTGGGTAATGAAGAACTTGTTATTCTTAACTCTTGGGTTCAGGAATTCTTATATAACGTAAGCGACACGATCAAAGCTTTTTGTATTCTTTTATTAACGGATTTGTGTATTGGATTCCATTCGCCCCATGGTTGGGAACTAATGCTTGGCTCTATCTACAAAGATTTTGGATTTGCTCATAACGATCAAATTATATCTGGTCTTGTTTCCACTTTTCCAGTCATTTTAGATACAATTTTCAAATATTGGATCTTCCATTATTTAAATCGTGTATCCCCATCACTTGTAGTGATTTATCATTCAATGAATGACTGAAAAATGATCCACTGATATTAATTATTAATCCAATTATAATGTTTGTTACTTTGGACATAAAGAAAGCGTTCAAAAAAGTACTTACTCTTTCTATTTCTCCAGAGGATTTCTCTTATATTCGCGTAAACTTATTTCCGTACATAGCAGAATCGTGGATAGGGAACTATACTAGCAACCTACCTAATTTATTGTAGAAATTTTGGGCTCAATGATTGGACCATGCAAACTAGAAATTCTTGGACAAAGGAACAGATTACTCGATTCATTTCCGTATCGCTCATGATATATATAATAACTCGGACATACATTTCAAATGCATATCCCATTTTTGCACAACAGGGTTATGAAAATCCAAGAGAAGCGACTGGGCGTATTGTATGTGCCAATTGCCATTTAGCTAATAAGCCCGTGGATATTGAGGTTCCCCAAACGGTACTCCCCGATACTGTATTTGAAGCAGTTGTTCGAATTCCGTATGATATGCAACTAAAACAAGTTCTTGCTAATGGTAAAAAGGGGGGTTTGAATGTGGGGGCTGTTCTTATTTTACCCGAGGGATTTGAATTAGCTCCTCCCGACCGTATTTCTCCCGAGATGAAAGAAAGGATAGGCAATCTGTCTTTTCAGAGCTATCGCCCCACAAAAAAAAATATTATTGTGATAGGTCCTGTTCCTGGTCAGAAATATAGTGAAATAACCTTTCCTATTCTTTCTCCCGACCCCGCTAGTAAAAAGGATGTTCACTTCTTAAAATATCCCATATATGTAGGCGGGAACAGGGGACGGGGACAGATTTATCCCGACGGAAGCAAGAGTAATAATACAGTTTATAATGCTACAGCAGCAGGTATAGTAAACAAAATTATACGAAAAGAAAAGGGGGGATACGAAATAACCATAGTGGATCCATCGGATGGACGTCAAGTGGTTGATATTATCCCTCCAGGGCCAGAACTTCTTGTTTCAGAGGGTGAATCTATCAAACTTGATCAACCATTAACAAGTAATCCTAATGTGGGTGGATTTAGTCAGGGAGATGCAGAAATAGTACTTCAAGATCCATTACGTGTGCAAGGACTTTTGTTCTTCTTGGCATCTGTTATTTTGGCACAAATCTTTTTGGTTCTTAAAAAGAAACAGTTTGAGAAGGTTCAATTATCTGAAATGAATTTCTAGATCCGAAAATTTTGCAACATCAAGTTCGTAAAAAGAACCGTATTTTTTTAGGGGCATTATTAGTCTTCCTAGTCTTGTACACAAGAAGGGGAATTTTCTACATCCCTTTCTTGTGTCCAAATAATAATGAGTCTTCATACCAGTTTCTCAAAGATTCCTATCCTTAGTTTCTATTTTTTCAGGTTTCTCATAATTTTGGGGGGTACTTAGTACTTTATGTATAATGTATAATAAAGTAGTGGGCAAAAAGAGAGGTCATTTTAGATTTAGTCAATGAACTTAGAAAGATAGGTACTACCTAGGCCAGATGGTCGGAATTAACCAATTAAGTTCATTTTTCAAAACATCATCAGACAAAACAAATGGGGTTTTAGGAAACATTGGAAAGGAAAAGGGGATCCATTTGTTTTGTCAA